CAAGAACAATTACCAATTACTAAGATTCCGTTTTGATTGAAAGTAGCCAAGCTTCCTTCATTTTATTTTGCTTAGACAATAACTAAAAATCCTAAAGGGGTTGAGAGTAATGATTTTCATATATTCATAAAATATATTTATCTATTCTCTGTATATTAAAATACTACATTACATACAGTCTATATATATAAATATCATATCTGTGATTATAATATATAAAAAAAAAAAAGAAAATAGCATAATTATTCTATACTCTAAATAATTTAAATAATTGAATCGATAAATTTTTTAAATGCAATTTTGAACGAAACTTTCAGATAAACAAATGGTATTCAATCATTCATATAATAAATAAACATATCTACATCAACCCACACACGACCCTATATTGATTTAATTCAATTATCAATTAGAAGGGTATCAAAAAATGGGTAACCTCTTCTTTTTTTATTGTTTGTTCAATAAGGTCATGAAAAATTTCTACTTAATTTATCTTTTATTTTACATAGAATGGATTTGCCTGGACCAATACATGATTTTCTTTTAGTTTTTTTGGGATTGGGTCTTATAGTGGGAAGTCTAGGAGTGGTATTACTTACCAATCCAATTTTTTCTGCCTTTTCGTTGGGATTGGTTCTTGTTTGTACATCCTTATTCCATATTCCATCGAACTCCCATTTTGTAGCTGCTGCACAGCTCCTTATTTATGTGGGAGCAATAAATGTATTAATTGTATTTGCCGTGATGTTTATGAATGGTTCAGAATATTACAAAGATTTCTATCTTTGGACTGTTGGAGATGGAGTCACTTCACTGGTTTGTACAAGTATTTTTTTTTCATTAATTACTACTATCCCAGATACGTCATGGTACGGTATTATTTGGACTACAAGGTCAAACCAGATTATAGAGCAGGACTTGATAAATAATGGTCAACAAATTGGTATTCATTTATCAACAGATTTTTTTCTTCCATTTGAACTTATTTCGATAATTCTTTTAGTTGCCTTGATCGGTGCAATTGCTATGGCTCGTCAGTACTAAATATTTCGAAATTGAATAAGAATAAATAATATAAAATTATATTAATTAAATTAATATAGACTTGTTCTTTTCTTCTTTAAAATATTTTTTTTATTGTTCATGTATAAAGATCATGTATAAAGATAAAGTAAAAAAAAAAAAAAATGAAAAAAAAAACGGACTTTTTCTATATCTATTTTCTATTACCAATACCTTTTTGCGTACTTTTAAAATTCTATTTTAGTCAATTGAATCGGTTAAATTGTTGTTCATATTGAAATGAATCGAGATTGATGAGGAGTTGTTCAATGATGCTCGAACATGTACTTGTTTTGAGTGCCTATTTATTATGCATCGGTATCTATGGATTGATTACAAGTCGAAATATGGTTCGAGCGCTTATGTGTCTTGAGCTTATACTCAATGCAGTTAATATAAATTTCGTAACATTTTCGGATTTATTTGATAGTCGCCAATTAAAAGGAGACATTTTCTCTATTTTTGTTATAGCAATTGCAGCTGCTGAAGCAGCTATTGGATTAGCTATTGTTTCATCAATTCATCGTAACAGAAAATCAACTCGTATCAATCAATCGAATTTGTTGAATAAATAGGGTTTATAAAAAAAAATATAGAGTATCTGCCAATAAAAAAATGGTATGTGCAGCATATAGTGCTATTTGATAAAATGTAATAAATCAAAGTAGCTTGGCCTTCTTTCATGAGCAGATCCAGAAGTAGATTGATTCTGGTAAATCTACTAAATCATTGATTCATCTGGTGTCTACAATATATAATTCATTTACTACTTTACTAGATCGAAATTTTATGATGTTAAAAAAAAATTATAGATCCAATGTCACATTCAGTAAAGATTTATGATACATGTATAGGGTGTACTCAATGTGTACGAGCTTGCCCCACAGATGTATTAGAGATGATACCCTGGGACGGGTGTAAAGCTAAACAAATTGCTTCTGCTCCAAGAACAGAAGACTGTGTAGGTTGTAAAAGGTGTGAATCCGCTTGCCCAACCGATTTTTTGAGTGTCCGGGTTTATTTATGGCACGAGACAACTCGTAGCATGGGTCTAGGTTATTGATACGTTCGATAAAATTCCACTTGAATCCATCATTTTTTATCTTTACCGGCAAAACCCGTACTCGAGAAAAGAAATATATAATAATAAAACTAATAATTATTTCTTTTCTCGAGTACGGGTTTTCGGGTCAAAGTAAGTGTATCTTGTTTTTACCACGAATGATTTTCCTTGGTTAACTATAATTGTTGTTTTGCCGATATTCGCGGGTACTTTCATTTTCTTTTTCCCTCATAGAGGAAATAAGGTTATTAGGTGGTATACTATTTGTATATGCCTATTAGAACTACTTCTAATGGCCTATGTATTCTGTTATCATTTTCAATTGGATGATCCATTAATCCAATTGGAGCAAGATTATAAATGGATAAATTTTTTTGATTTTCATTGGAGACTGGGAATTGATGGGCTTTCCATAGGACCCATTTTACTCACGGGATTCATCACTACTTTAGCTACTTTAGCGGCTTGGCCAGTTACTCGAGATTCAAAATTGTTCCATTTCCTTATGTTAGCAATGTACAGCGGACAAATAGGATTATTTTCTTCTCGAGATCTTTTACTTTTTTTTATCATGTGGGAATTAGAATTAATTCCTGTCTACCTACTTTTATCCATGTGGGGAGGGAAGAAACGTTTGTACTCAGCTACAAAGTTTATTTTGTACACCGCGGGGGGTTCCATTTTTCTCTTAATGGGAGTTCTAGGTATGGGTTTATATGGTTCCAATGAACCAACATTAAATTTTGAAACATCAGCCAATCGGCCGTATCCTGTGGCATTGGAAATACTATTCTATTTTGGATTTCTTATTGCTTATGCTATCAAATTACCGATTATACCTCTACATACATGGTTACCAGATACCCATGGGGAAGCCCATTACAGTACATGTATGCTTTTAGCTGGAATCTTATTAAAAATGGGAGCATATGGATTGGTTCGTATCAATATGGAATTATTACCCCATGCTCATTCTATATTTTCTCCCTGGTTGATGATAGTAGGTGCAATTCAAATAATCTATGCAGCTTCAGCATCTCCGGGTCAGCGTAATTTAAAAAAGAGAATTGCCTATTCCTCTGTATCTCATATGGGTTTCATAATTATAGGAATTAGTTCCATAACTGATACAGGACTCAACGGGGCCCTTTTACAAATGATCTCTCATGGATTTATCGGTGCTGCACTTTTTTTCTTGGCAGGAACGAGTTACGATAGAACACGTCTTGTTTATCTCGATGAAATGGGGGGAATAACTATCCCAATGCCAAAAATATTTACAATGTTCAGTAGCTTTTCGCTGGCTTCTCTTGCATTGCCTGGAATGAGTGGTTTTGTTGCAGAATTTGTAGTATTTTTTGGATTAATTATGAGCCAAAAATTGCTTTTAATGCCAAAAATACTAATAACTTTTGTAACGGCAATTGGAATGATATTAACTCCTATTTATTCATTATCTATGTTACGTCAGATGTTCTACGGATATAAGCAATTTAATTCTCAAAATTCTCATTTTTTAGATTCTGGGCCGCGAGAACTATTTCTTTCAATCTGTATTTTTCTACCCGTAATAGGTATTGGTATTTATCCGGATTTCGTTCTCTCACTATCAATTGACAAGGTGGAAACTATTATATCTAATTATTTTTATAGATAGTTAGTTTTTATTTTAAAATAATTTAACAAATTAAAAAATATAAAAAAATAATAAAAAAGTTCAAAACAAAAAGTTCAAAAAATGAATTTACTTAAACTTAATAATTAATAAAATAAACTTAAATTGTAATCAAATATTTTTTTAGTTTTTGAAAATCATTTGAATCAAGTCAAATGATTTTCAAAAACTCGTACAAACTTTCGTTATCTATGCTTATGCTATTCCTATTATGTATTTTATATTCTATTCGTAACTGTTTTTTTTTTTTTTTCAATTAAATGTTAATGCGAATGAACCATAACTATGCAGCCCTATTCCTAATAGATTTACTCCAAAATAGCATATCCAAATTATAAAAAATCCTATAGAAGCCACAATTGCAGAATTTGAGCCTTGCAAATTTGCATTTGTTCTAGTATGTAAATAAATTGCGAATATTGTCCAAGTAATAAATGCCCAAGTTTCTTTTGGGTCCCAATTCCAGTAGGATCCCCACGCTTCATTAGCCCATACTGCTCCCGAAAGAATACCTATGGTTAAAAATAGAAAACCGAGACTAATGACACGAGAACTCCAACAATCCAATTGCTGAATTAATTGATGCCTGTGATAATTTCTAAACGAAATAAAACAATTGTTTTGTAAAACATGGTTTTTTTTACATAAAAAAAAAAAAAAATTTCGAAATGTAATGGCTAGAAGAGCTACTGATAATAATGATCCGCAGAGAAGAGATGCATAGCTCAATACCATCATACTTACGTGCATCATTAACCACTGTGATTGTAGAGCAGGTACTAATATTGTGGATTGATGCATTTCAGTTAAAAGACCTGAGGTGGCAAATCCTTGAGTCAAAATAGCACTGGGTGCAGTTATTGCACTTAGAAGATTTTTTTTTTTTCTAAAAAAAGGAAGCATATGAATAATGGATAAACTCCATGAAAGGAACATTAATGATTCATATAAATTACTTAAGGGTAAATGCCCCGAATAAATCCAACGAATAACTAATAATCCTGTTATACATAAAAAAGCGGCTACCATTCCTTTTTGCGACGAATCATATAATCCTACGATTTCGTGGACTAATAAGTTAATCAAATAAATCGTCAGTACGATTGAAACAATCGACAAGGAAATGTGAGTTAATATATGTTCTAAAGTAAAAAATATCATAAAAAATCCTAAAAAGGATATCCTCCAAGAATGGAATGGAGATCTAAAATTATATTCTATCCATTATAGGAATTATTATAGTATATATTTTACTAGTATTTCTTTTTTAGAAATATGCCGCTACTCGGACTCGAACCGAGATGCTCTAGCACTGCTTCCTAAGAGCAGCGTGTCTACCGATTTCACCATAGCGGCTTGCTCGAAATCATAATAGCCCATTCATTTTTAATCGTCGAGATTGGAGGAGTAAATTCAATGCAATATTTATTTTGCCGAAAGATTAAAAATATCCTTTAAATTACTATTTAAACGTTCAATAATCATTACCTTACTTAATTGTAGTGTGAGGTGGGGCTATTGTTGTTAGTTTTAAAACCGCACTGAATGGTTTTTCGTGTGGTTTAAGTTCTTGTACAATTTTAGAATTGTAAGGAGGTTTAAAATGTTTGTTGGATAGGTTGAAAACTGGATAAACTATAAATTGCCAATTGCTAGGATTAAAATTGTACCCATAATTCGTGGTACTATTTATCAAACTAATTAAGTATTAGTCAAACCAATTAGTAGTTAGTAGGCTGTAGATATACCAGTGAAAATTTGTCTTCAATATTTCTAAAACGATTTTTCATTATGGAATGCATATTGTGCTTTATGGATAGGTATCTTAATGTATTCTATAGTTAAAGTTAAGTTAAAACATAGAATATAGATTCGGCATCCAGAACCCACTAAGCCTTTTAAAATTAAAAGAAGAATATCATTTTTGTGAAAAGTGACTCGATGGGGAAAATAACAATCCCATCCCACAAAAACCCACTAACGAGAAAGAGAAAACTTTGTAAAGAGAAAAATGATATAATATATTGTGCCTAATTTTTGAGCCTTTGTCTAGTAGACATAAAAATGTTATCCTACAACATACGACAATAGAAAATTGCATCTCATTAAGTTTACCATATTAATGGTTATTTCTTATCTTATAAATTATCGAATTCGTTGGTTCATATCGATTAAGATTATTCCAAGACTTTTCCAAGTCTTTATTATATAATATATTACTTGTTTGTTGTACAAAAAAGCTTTTAGAATTCCGGGTCGAAAGGGATTTTGCTAAAGAAAAAGCTTCCTGCCCAATACACTTTATTTTTTCAAAAAATAAAATTATGAATATGCTTTTTGGACATAGAAATACGCTTTTTTTGAACCGCCATTCCAAAATGCAGAGGTTATTCATTTTATAGTTAAATGTGGAAGACATTTATTGTTCAAAAAAATATATAATTTTTTTATTACTAAAATTTACATACAATAGACAATATTTTGAAGAAAGAATTATTTATACTGAATAGTATTATATATATATAACTATATTCGAATGAAGATATTTATATATATACATGGTATTCATGGCTATAGAAATCGAGTTGCTTTCCATTGGTAAAAAAGAATAAAAAATAATTTCAATTGTCTATTTTTGACATGTTGCATTTCATGTAATTTCAAAAAAGAAATCGAAAAGTTTAAGAACCCTTACCTAATTTAAGAAAACTAGACTATAAAACTCTTTCTATTAATTGTAATTGATTGAGGATCAAGAAAGTATATCTAATCTAATTAAAATTAGAAAAAATGAGTATCCATTAGTAATAAATTTATTAAACGATATGTTATTTGAACCAGAAATTTTTATTATTATTGCAGCTCTGTGCAAACTGAAGTGATGAGTAACAAATCGACGAACATCAATAAAATTAATCACAAGTATAAGTTTAAGTTACTTTATTGATAAGTTTAAGTTACTTTATTGAAAGAAATATAAGCAACTCACTCAGTTTCCCAACGGACTAGTTCACAACCGATTAATGATTCCGAATTCTGAATTCCGAATCAATTAACGAAAATAAGAAAATAATCTACTTGTTTTTTTGTTTATCGGGTTGAGTTATTGGTGGATCATAGGATACTCGGAATCAAGTACTTTTTTTTTTCATAATTTTTTGACTTGTTTTATGTATATAAACTAAATTATTGTAATAATGAAATGATTGAAAATATTATATTCTCTATGTTCATATATCTTAATCTTTAATTTTTTTTTTTAAAGAATAACTTTATCAGACTTAATCGTTTTTATTTTACTATTTGGAAATAATCAGAATTCTTAATTCTATTTCTATATTAATTATTTTCTTGATTTTTTTTTGCTCCGTTCGAAATATAAAAGAGTTGGTGAATCGGAAACAATTTAACAATAAAAAAAGGTTTATTTTTTATGGAATATACGTATCAATATGCGTGGATCATACCTTTCGTCCCCCTTCCGGTTCCTATAGCAATAGGGGTAGGCCTTTTTCTTTTCCCGGCGGCAACAAAAAATATTCGTCGTATATGGGCTTTTCTTAGTGTTTTATTACTAAGTATCGTTATGATTTTTTCCGCCAATCTGTCTATTCAGCAAATAAATGGCAGTCCATCCTACCAATATGTATGGTCTTGGACCCTAAATAATGATTTTTCTTTAGATTTAGGCCACTTAATAGATCCGCTTACTTCCATTATGTTAATATTAATAACTACTGTTGGAATAATGGTTCTTATTTATAGTGACAATTATATGTCTCATGATCAAGGCTATTTGACATTTTTTGCTTATATTAGTTTTTTTAACGCTTCGATGCTGGGATTAGTTACTAGTTCAAATTTGATACAAATTTATATTTTTTGGGAATTAGTTGGAATGTGTTCGTATCTATTAATAGGTTTTTGGTTCACACGACCCCTTGCCGCAACTGCTTGTCAAAAAGCATTTGTAACTAATCGTGTAGGGGATTTTTTTTTATTTTTAGGAATCTTAGGTCTTTATTGGATAACGGGGAGTTTTGAATTTCGGGATTTGTTTGAAATAGCCAATAATTTGATTGATAATAATGGGGACAATTCTTTATTTCTTACTTTTTGTGCTTCCCTATTATTTGTAGGTTCGGTTGCCAAGTCTGCGCAATTCCCTCTTCATGTATGGTTACCTGATGCTATGGAAGGCCCTACTCCTATTTCGGCTCTTATACATGCTGCTACTATGGTAGCAGCAGGAATTTTTCTTGTAGCTCGACTTTTTCCTCTTTTTACAGTCATACCTTATATACTGAATATAATTTCTTTGGTAGGTATAATAACAATACTATTAGGAGCTACTTTAGCTCTTGCTCAAAGAGACATTAAAAGAAGTCTAGCCTATTCTACAATGTCGCAATTGGGCTATATTATGTTAGCTTTAGGTATGGGATCTTATCGAACTGCTTTATTTCATTTGATCACTCATGCCTATTCGAAAGCATTATTGTTTTTAGGATCTGGCTCCATTATTCATTCAATGGAAACTATTGTTGGGTATTCCCCAGATAAAAGCCAGAATATGGTTCTTATGGGTGGTTTAAAAAAATATGTCCCAATTACAAAAATTTCATTTTTTTTAGGCACGCTTTCTCTTTGTGGTATTCCACCTCTTGCTTGTTTTTGGTCCAAAGATGAAATTCTTAATGATAGTTGGTTGTATTCACCCATTTTTGCAATAATAGCTTGTTTCACAGCAGGATTAACTGCATTTTATATGTTTCGGATGTATTTACTTACTTTTGAAGGTCATTTAAATAGTAATTGTAAAAATTACAGCGGCAAAAAAAATAATGTGTTCCATTCAATATCTATCTGGGGAAAAAAAGGACAAAAAGTAAAAAAAAATAATTTGATTTTATCAACAATGAATCATAATCAAAGAATTTCTTTTTTTTCTAAAAAAGTATATCCTATTGTTGGTAATGTAGTAACCAATATGATGGGGCCTCTTATTACTATAAAAAATTTTTCCAATAAAAAAATTTCCACATATCCTTATGAATCGGACAATACTATGTTATTACCACTTCTTATATTGGTCTTAGTTACTTTGTTCGTTGGATCCATAGGAATTCCTTTTGGTCAAGGAATAATTCATTTGGATATATTATCCAGATGGTTAACTCCATCAATAAACTTTTTACATTCAAATTATGATTTTGATTGGGATGAATTTGTGATAAATGCTATTTTTTCAGTCAGTATAGCATGTTTCGGAATATTTATAGCGTTTCTTTTCTATGGGTCTGCTTATTCCAATTTTAATAATTTGAACTTAATAAATTTATCTGTTCAAATGGGTCCTAGGAGAATTCTTTGGGACAAAATACTAAATTTTATATATAATTGGTCATATAATCGTGGTTACATAGACGCTATTTATACAAAAACCTTAACTACAGGTATAAGAGGGCTGGCAGAACTAAGTTATTTTTTTGATAAACAAGTAATTGATGGAATTACGAATGCTGTTGCTATTCTAAATTTATTTGTAGCAGAAATTATTAAATATGTAGGCGGAGGACGAATCTCTTCTTATCTCTTTTTTTACTTATTTTATGTATTTATTTTTATAGTAATTTACTTTATTTTATTTTGAATTTATTTATTTTTTTTATTTTTAAATTAATAAATAATAAATCTTCTAAAGTGTTTTTTATTTTTTCTTCAAATTCTCGGTAATCAGTAGTAAGGGCAGTAGGAAGAGCGATATCATGAAGTTTGTTTATCCAAAGAGTTTCGATAGAAGATTCTATCGAGTTTATTAAATACTCGTTCATGTTTGAACCTGAATACAATTCTTTGATTGTTCCACGATGGGGTCCATTCAAAAGAGGATCATATATTTTAGGTAAGCATTCTTGTTCAGTCTCATCATTGCACAATCTAGTTCTTTTTTCGAGTACATCCATAGCAAGAGACCCCTTGTCTAGAGCTTCAATTCGATTGATAAGTTCGTTGATGAGGTTGTTTCGTTTTTGTTCATTGGTATAAAACCAATGATTATACAGTTCTGCTGGGGATAGCTTTTCTGTCGTGCACAAAAGCATCTTCTGTTGTATCATTTCAAAAAACGTTGACAAACTGGGCGGATATGTAAAAGATATTCTTTGTTTTCCATCACTTGGGCATGTATAAAAAAAATG